GTATTCATTGAGATCTGTTGACTTTGTATAACATTCCGTGGTAAATAAACGATCTTATGATAATCCGTTGGGGTCTTGAAATTATATAATTATAATGGAAACAGCAACCCTAGTCGCCATCTTTATATCTGGTTTACTTGTAAGTTTTACGGGGTATGCCTTATATACCGCTTTTGGGCAACCTTCTCAACAACTAAGAGATCCATTCGAGGAACATGGGGACTAATTGAAGTAACGAGCCTCCCCATGTTGGGAGGCTCGTTACTTCAATTGAGATAATGAAAAATAATTTCACTTTTTAGTTGGAACTTTAGGTGGTTCTCGAAAAAAGATAGCGAAAAAGATTATCCCTAGAGTCGAGACTAAAAGGAATGTATAAACCAATGCTTCCATAGATTCGATCCTGGTTTACAATTATAGCTTCCATACCTGTTTATTTTTTATTTTTATTTTTGGGAATAATCTCGAAAGAGCAAGAGCCTAAAAAGCGTTGATTCAAATCCACTCTCGTACTCTATGTTAAATTCGCTTCAAAAATAAAATAAAGCTGAAAGATACCAAAGCAGTTTTGTATCAGACTACCTATCTTCTTGTAGTTGGATCCCCAAGTTTTTGGAATGCTCCAAACTCTACTTGAGCATCCAAATCTGGGTCAATACCAGCAAAAACATCTCTGAACAAGGTTCTAGCACCATGCCAAATGTGTCCGAAGAAGAAGAGCAAAGCAAACGAAGCATGCCCAAAAGTAAACCACCCCCTTGGACTGCTACGAAAAACACCATCGGATTTCAAAGTTGCACGATCTAATTCAAAAATTTCACCCAATTGAGCGCGTCTAGCATATTTTTTTACAGCAGCAGGGTCACTATAACTGACTCCATTGAGTTCGCCGCCATAGAACTCAACGGTTACACCTACTTGTTCAACACTATACTTAGATTCTGCCCTTCTAAAAGGAACATCAGCTCTAACAATTCCATCGCCGTCTACCAAAACGACTGGAAATGTTTCAAAAAAAGTAGGCATACGACGTACAAAAAGCTCACGCCCCTCTTTATCTCGAAAGATAGGGTGTCCTAACCATCCAATCGCTATTCCATCTCCGTTATCCATTGAACCTGCCCTGAATAACCCTCCTTTTGCCGGATTATTGCCGATATAATCATAAAAGGCTAATTTTTCAGGAATTTTAGACCAGGCTTCTGATAAACTTTGATTTTCTGCTAGCCCAGCACTAACTCTTCGATATATCTCTTGCTGGAAGTACCCCTGATCCCATTGATAACGAGTGGGACCAAATAATTCGACAGGGGTAGTTGCTGAACCATACCACATAGTTCCAGCAACAACAAAAGCTGCAAAAAAGACAGCCGCGATACTACTGGAGAGTACGGTTTCAATATTTCCCATACGCAATCCTTTATATAGACGTTGCGGTGGTCGGACACTAAGATGGAATAGACCCGCTAATATTCCCAATGTACCCGCTGCAATATGATGAGAAGCTATTCCTCCCGGAACAAAAGGATCAAAACCTTCCACGCCCCATGATGGATTTACAGGTTGTACTTTTCCCGTTAGTCCATAAGGATCGGACACCCATATTCCAGGACCATACAAGCCTGTTACATGAAATGCACCAAAACCAAAGCAAGCCACCCCGGATAGAAATAAATGAATTCCAAAGATCTTGGGCAAATCCAAAGAAGGTTTTCCTGTACGTTCATCACAAAATATTTCTAGATCCCAATAAACCCAATGCCAGATAGCTGCCAAAAAGCATAAGCCAGAAAATACAATATGTGCCCCTGCCACACCTTCGTAACTCCAAATCCCCGGATTCGTTACAGTCCCTCCTGTGATACTCCAACCTCCCCATGAGTTGGTTATTCCTAAACGAGTCATGAAGGGTATAACGAACATACCCTGTCTCCACATTGGATCAAGAACAGGGTCAGAAGGATCAAAAACTGCTAATTCATACAGAGCCATCGAGCCCGCCCAACCAGCAACCAGAGCTGTATGCATTATATGAACGGAAAGCAACCGGCCGGGATCATTCAATACAACGGTATGAACACGATACCAAGGCAAACCCATGGAAAATACCCCTTTCGCAAAGAAAAACGGACATGCGTAACTTTATTGCATTGTAAAAGACTATACTATGACTATCCTATGGACCTCCCTTGTTCAAGGGATTATTTCCTAACAAGGGAAGCGTTAGGTTAATATTTATTCTATTCTGTTCATAATAATTGAACAATTCTGTTCGTAGGAACAAAGAGAAGCAGGTTTATTCTATACTCGATAAGTACCAATACGCAACGGTGGGTTGATACCATTTTCAATGATTAAACGCGTCCATCCTTAATTTATCTTCAAAAGAACTTATTCGTCAAAAAATTCCTTTATTTATTTTGTCTTTATTTTTGAATTTTTCTAATCTATGGATAAAATTAATTATGATAAAGCCAATATTATAAAGACAATAAAACCCTATATGTTACGTTTTCATATCAAAGTGAAATAGAGTATTTAGTTCTTTTTTCTTTTAATACATGCCTATTGGTGTTCCAAAAGTACCTTTCCGAATTCCTGGAGAGGAAGATGCATCTTGGGTTGACGTATAGTGCGACTTGTCAGAAATATGGGGTCATATGGGATTTCCCCGTTCTCTTCCCCGATCGAGATATCCTCTGTTTCGCCCAAGAAATAAAAATGGAATCATCAAAAAATTGGAGCGTGAAGTGCATGCAATTAGATCCATTGTTTGGGGGGATTCATAGTACTATTATCAATTAGAATAATTTATGGTTGGCTTTAGTTGGACTAAAAAAATGAAAAATCCAGGCTCTGTTTATAAAAAACCCAATTGGTAATATATCTACGATTACTGCGCGTATGAAAAAGGGTTCCTCTTTGTTATTTGTAAAGATATCCTATTTGGGAAACGAGGGAATCTCAAACTAAATACTTGGTGAAAGATTTTAAATTAATTGAAAAAGTCCTAAAAAATAAATGGTGATCAGAAGATTTGTCCTATATGTGCAAATCAATATCGGGCAGATCTTTACCCGGAGTAGAGCAGAAACCTAAAAAGATGAAAGAGACCTATTCATGAACAAGAAAATACCATCGTGGTTTGGATTGAATCTTGATGAAATAATACATCAATGAGAAGTTAATTCGATTAATTTAGTGACTTTTTTCTATTCTAAGGAAGAAAAAAAAGTCCAAAACGCGTCTTTATTAAAAAATCGAAGAAAAAGTCCTTTCGTTAGAAGTTAGAAAAAACCTGCTATCAAAAAAAAAAGAATAGGCAAAAATAAACAGGACTGGAATCTATACATTGATTCTTTTTTTTTCGCAATCTTCTTTGAACCGTATGCATCAAAAGGTGCACGTACGGTTCTTAAGGGATGCAATTTTACCCTAATCAACCGACTTTATCGAGAAAGATTACTCTTTTTAGGCCAAGACGTTAATAGCGAGATCTCGAATCAACTTATTGGTCTTATGGTATATCTCAGTATCGAAGATGATACTAAGGATCTCTATTTGTTTATAAACTCTCCTGGTGGATGGGTAATAGCCGGATTAGCGATTTATGATACTATGCAATTTGTGCGACCAGAAGTCCATACAGTATGCATGGGCTTAGCTGCGTCAATGGGATCCTTTCTCCTAGCTGCGGGAGAACTTACCAAACGTCTAGCATTCCCTCACGCTTGGCGCCAATGAGGTTTTTTTATTTGAGAAAAAAAAGAGAACTATGCCTTCGCCATATGAATATTAAGAAATAATAAAGTAATAATAGCATGGCACTTCGAATTCGATATGAAAAATTTTTTGTATTGTCTTTTTTCCAAAAGATTCGATTATGTATCGAGAGAGTAGTATGAGATAACAGGGATTTCCGATTTTCAATTATCTATCGGAAGTCGAATCCAGCGTCACAAACTTTTTTGTTTTCACACCGAAGGGCTCTTAAACAATATTTTTGTTATAAAAAAGAGCGCGAAAAATGTTTTTTGGATAAAAAAAAGAAACTTTGGGATTGCTCAATCAAAGATATAACAAATAATCCATTTTAAAATAGAAAGCAACGGAGCCATCATAGTATTTTTTATAGCATTTTTGAACTTCTACGAAAGGAAGGGTGGCAATTTGATCATTTACCCATCTGGGGCTGATAAATTCTCTTTTTATCTTTCTTCAATCTTCAATGGAGGGTAAAAGAGTCAATTTGATTCTAGAGCCGTATGCAATGCACAAAAGATGATGCCCGTACGGTTATATAATTCTATCTTTTTTCCTATTATTCTTTATCTTTCTTTTCTGTTCGTTTCATCACACCAGATAGAAAATCCTTGTATCATCAGGGTAATGATCCATCAACCTGCTGCTTCTTTTTATGAGGCGCAAACGGGAGAATTTATCCTGGAAGCGGAAGAGCTGCTGAAAATACGCGAAACCATCACAAGGGTTTATGCACAAAGGACGGGCAAACCATTATGGGTTGTATCTGAAGACTTGGAAAGAGACGTTTTTATGTCAGCAACAGAAGCCCAAGCTTATGGAATTATTGATCTTGTAGCAGTTGAATGAAAAAAAGATGGATTTTGTTCAAATCCGTGATTTTAGATTTTATCTCCGAGTTTACTATTCTATATATTAAATAGAAAAAATTCATAATCATCCGGTTAGGATCAATCTAAACCAGCCCATTATGTATATGATTCAACATGCCAACTATTAAACAACTTATTAGAAATACAAGACAGCCAATTCGAAATGTCACGAAATCCCCTGCTCTGGGGGGATGTCCTCAGCGTCGAGGAACATGTACTAGGGTGTATGTGCGACTCGTTTAGATCATAAGCTGGCACAAAAAAAGAAAGAAAAACGCTTTCCAGTATGAATGATCAGTACCTATGAATAGGATAGAATAGAAGAAGGAACGCCCTTCACTATCTAAAAATAAGCAAATTGATCGC